TAATGAGAGGTGAATCTTATGATACAGAAGAGAAAGGTGAAGAAATATACAGAAGTATACACTTTAGGTCAACATATATGTATGTCTGCTCACAAAGCGAGAAGAGTAATTGATCAAATTCGTGGGCGGTCCTATGAAGAAACACTTATGATACTAGAACTTATGCCTTATCGAGCATGTTATGCCATTTTAAAATTGGTTTATTCTGCAGCAGCAAATGCCAATCACAATAAGGGTTTGAACGAAACAAGTTTAATCATTAGTAAAGCCGAAGTCAACGAGGGCACAACTGTGAAAAAATTAAAGCCCCGGGCTCGAGGACGGGGTTATCCTATAAAAAGATCCACTTGTCATATAACTATTGTATTGAAAGATATATCTTTAGATGAAGAGGAAGAAATAGATAAAAGGAAATTCTATAAATTAGAGCTGAGGAATACTTAAAGGAAGAATATTTTATATTATAAAAAATACAAATACGCTATATTATGTTATGCTTAAAAAAAATCGAATGAATAAAAAAAAAATACAAACAGATGTCACGTTTCACGATATATATAGTAGTGGGGGATTATGGGACAAAAAATAAATCCACTTGGTTTCAGACTTGGTGCAACCCAAGGTCATCATTCTCTTTGGTTTGCACAACCAAAAAATTATTCAAAGGATCTACAAGAAGATCAAAAAATACGAGATTGTATCAAAAATTATGTGCAAAATAATATGAAAATATCCTCTAATGTAGAGGGAATTGCACGTATAGAGATTCAAAAAAGAATTGATTTGATTCAGGTCATAATCTATATGGGATTCCCCAAGTTATTAATAGAAGACAGGACTCGAAGAATCGAAGAATTACAGACGCATGTACAAAAAGAACTCAATTGTGTAAACCGAAAACTCAACATTGCTATTACAAGAATTGCAAATCCTTACGGGCACCCCAATATTCTTGCAGAATTTATAGCCGGACAATTAAAGAATAGAGTTTCATTTCGCAAAGCAATGAAAAAAGCTATTGAATTAACTGAACAGGCAGGTACAAAAGGGATTCAAGTACAAATTGCAGGGCGTATCGACGGAAAAGAAATTGCACGTGTTGAATGGATCCGAGAAGGTAGAGTTCCTCTACAAACCATTCGAGCTAAAATTGATTATTGTTCCTATGCAGTTCGAACTATCTATGGGGTATTAGGCATCAAAATTTGGATATTTGTAGACGAGGAATAATAAGAACTTACTTGACTTATATTTAGTTCTATCTGGTGATAAAACAAAAAATGGCAAACTCTTTCATTCTTTTTCTGGTAAATAATAAAAAAAAAAGAACAATTCTATAAGGTTGAATAAAAATTCGATTAATCATTTGATATAATTGCTATGCTTAGTGTGTGACTCGTTGGTTTTTTTAGGGTTGGGATTCAAAAAAATGGACAGCCCATAGTACAAACTGATAACTATAGAACTAATAACCAACTCATCACTTCGTGTTATCTGGATAGAAAGAACCAGTCAAGATATGATATATAAGTCATATCATTGTAGCAACTGAAATCTTTTTTACATAAACAAACAAAAAAAATCTGATTATGGGTTGTAAAGCAATATAAAGTATACAGATAAATGGAAGGGTGAGAGAAAGATAGAAAAAGAATATTAATGATATATAATTCCAATATGTAAGGTCTATGAGTCATCTCATATAAAGGGAATGTAATAAAGCATCAATACTGATTGATCCATAATTAGACAAATCCGTGCATAGAACACAAAATCAAGAGCCCCGAGCCAATAAAGACTGAGAAGGTTGACTCAAGAATAAATTTAATTGGAGGCTCCGTTGTAAAATTCAGACCTAATCATTAATCGAGAAGTGGTGGGAACGACAGAACCTGTGAATGCATAAGATTCTATTGAAAACGAATCCTAATGATTCATTGAGTAGGATGGCGGAACGAACCAGAAACCTATTCATTTATTCTGAGAGGTCATGTCATAGACTAATCTTACAACTGAATGTTGAAAGAGTAAATATTCGCCCGCGAATTTTTTTTTATTTCTAAATTTTAGTCGATTCGAAATAAAAGGAAAAACAAAATAAAGATTCATTATAGCGTTCTACCAAAACGACATTATCTATAAATAGAATACGTGTTAAATTATATATTAAAACACAAAAAATTTCTAATTTCTAATCGATTAGATCAAATTTCAAAGAATCCCACGATTCCATATATTATTAACCGTGTATTTTTTTTTTGTTTAATTATTTAAAATTGTTTAATTCGCGAGGAGCTGGATGAGAAGAAACTCTCGTGTCCGGTTCTGTAGTAGAGATGGATGGAATTGCTAAACAACCATCAACTATAACCCCAAAAGAACCAGATTCCGTAAACAACACAGAGGAAGAATGAAAGGAATATCTTATCGAGGTAATCGTATTTGCTTCGGTAGATATGCTCTTCAAGCGCTTGAACCCGCTTGGATCACATCTAGACAAATAGAAGCAGGGCGGCGAGCAATGACACGAAATGCACGCCGCGGTGGAAAAATATGGGTACGCATATTTCCAGACAAACCTGTTACAGTAAGACCTACAGAAACACGTATGGGTTCGGGGAAAGGATCTCCCGAATATTGGGTAGCTGTCGTTAAACCCGGTAGAATACTTTATGAAATGAGCGGAGTAGCAGAAAATATAGCTAGAAGGGCTATTTCAATAGCGGCATCTAAAATGCCTATACGAACTCAATTCATTCTTTCTGGATAGGAATGTAGAAACAAACGAAAGGGGTTTTTGGGATGAAAAAAAAACAATTGCAGGTTTCTTTTTTTGTTTTGAACAAATAATATTTCTTTTTTTTTTTTTTATTTATACCTTTGCATTGAAAAAGAAAAAACCGATAAAAAAATGATATGATTCAACCTCAAACCCATTTGAATGTAGCGGATAACAGCGGGGCCCGAGAATTGATGTGTATTCGAATCATAGGAGCTAGTAATCGACGATATGCTCATATTGGTGACATTATTGTTGCTGTAATCAAGGAAGCAGTACCAAATACACCTCTAGAAAGATCAGAAGTGGTCCGAGCTGTCATTGTACGTACTTGTAAAGAACTCAAACGCGACAACGGTATGATAATACGATATGATGACAACGCTGCGGTTGTTATTGATCAAGAAGGAAATCCAAAAGGAACCCGAATTTTCGGCGCGATCGCCCGGGAATTAAGACAGTTAAATTTCACTAAAATAGTTTCATTAGCACCTGAAGTATTATAGGGGAAGACCTTAATATAGTATTTGAATGAAATTGTTAATATAGTATTTGAATGAAATTGATTAAATTTATTTAATTTATTAGTAAATTGTTTATCTATCACGTATATATCTTTAATAATTCATAAATAAAAAAAAAAAAAAAGAATTCATAAATATTAAAAAATTCAGAAAAAAAGAAAAAGAGCATGTTGATTATATCAAAATTCGGGGGAAACAAAAATCTTAGTTTATCATGAGTAAAGACACTATTGCTGACATAATAACCTCTATACGAAATGCTGACATGAATAAAAAAAGAACAGTTCGAATACCATCTACTAACATCACTGAAAATATTGTTAAAATCCTTTTACAAGAAGGTTTTATTGAAAACGTGAGAAAACATCAAGAAAGCAATAAATATTTTTTGGTTTTAACCCTACGACATAGAAGAAATAGGAAAGGACCATATAGAACTGTTTTAAATTTAAAACGGATCAGTCGACCCGGTCTACGAATATATTCTAACTATCAACGAATTCCTAGAATTTTAGGCGGAATGGGGGTTGTAATTCTTTCTACTTCTCGAGGTATAATGACAGACCGAAAGGCTCGACTAGAAGGAATCGGCGGAGAAGTTTTGTGTTATATATGGTAATCTTTCTAATAGCCGACACGGTCATATTTGTGAAAAAAGAGAAAGGACAAGTTTATAATATTATCCCTCTTACATTAGTTGATACTTCAAAGCGGTTTTACCTGGAATGAAACAACAAAAATGGATTCATGAGGGTTTAATTACTGAACAACTTACCGATGGTATGTATCTTCCGGATTCGTTTAGATAACAAAAAAATTATTCTGGTTTTTGTTTCGTAAAGGATTTCATGTAGTTTTATACGTATACTACCAGGAAATAGACTAAAAATTGAGGTAAGTCCTTATGATTCAACCAAAGGGCGTATAATTTAGAGACTCCAAAGCAAAGACTTGAATGATTAGGCGGTTTTTTCAATTTCAACATTCTTTCGTGAGGATACAATTCGAAATTAAAAATTTCAAGAAACTTATTTTCTTCCAATTAAGTAGATTCGGTATTAAAAAAAGGAATGACAAATATGAAAATAAGGGCCTCCGTTCGTAAAATTTGTGAAAAATGTCGATTAATCCGTAGGCGGGGACGAATTATAGTAATTTGTTCTAACCCGAGACATAAACAAAGACAAGGATAATCTTTCTAAAACAAAAAGACTCTCGAAATCTAAAGGACCCGATGTACAGATGTACAAATAAATAAATAAAATAAGTAAAAAAAAAAAAAAAAAACAAAGAATAAGGATCCGTTTTGACATGAAATGGATATATCCATATATCTCTGACTTATATTTATGAGATGATAAAATATGGCAAAACCTATACCAAAAATTGGTTCGCGTAGAAATAGACGTATTGGTTCACGTAAGAATACACGTAGAATTCCCAAGGGAGTTATTCATGTTCAAGCAAGTTTCAACAATACCATTGTGACTGTTACAGATGTACGGGGTCGAGTAATTTCTTGGTCCTCTGCCGGGGCTTGTGGATTCAAGGGTACAAGAAGGGGTACACCATTTGCCGCTCAAACCGCAGCAGGAAATGCTATTCGGACAGTAGTGGATCAAGGTATGCAACGAGCAGAAGTTATGATAAAAGGCCCGGGTCTCGGAAGAGATGCGGCATTAAGAGCTATTCGTAGA